TTCACACCTTTTACAACCTACACAGTCTTCTGTTCTTGGAGCAGAAGCAATTTGCTTAGCTTTACACCCGTCCCAAGGTATCATTTCTAATACATCTGTGGGGCATGCTCGTACACATTGAGTACACCCTATACATGTATCATAAATCTTTACTGAATGTGACATTGGATCTATAAATTTTTTGAACGTCAAAGATTTTCAATCTAGTAAAGTAGTAAAGAAATCATATATTTTAGACACCAGATGAATCAATGATTTACCAGAATTGTTTTCTAATCAATCCATTTCTGGATCTGTCCATGAGAAGGGAAAGAGCCAAGATACTTTGATTTGATTTCTTATGTTTTAGCAACCAGAGTCATATGCTTTTTCTGTCGTACATACCAATTAGAATTGGTGAGTATTTTTTCATTTTTTTTTTTTCTTATTTATATTTTATTTATATATATATATGATTACTACATTTAGATATGATTATCCCATTCAATTCATAGTATTACTACTATTTATTCAATAAATTAGATTGATTGATACGAATTGATTTTCGGTTACGATGAATTGATGAAACAATAGCTAATCCAATAGCTGCTTCAGCGGCTGCAATAGCGATAACAAAAATGGAGAAAATGTCTCCTTTTAATTGGCGATTATCAAATAAATTTGAAAATGTTACGAAATTCATATTAACCGCATTCAGTATAAGTTCAAGGCACATAAGTGCTTTAACCATATTTCGACTTGTAATCAATCCATAGATACCGATAGAAAATAAATAGGCACTCAAAACAAGTACATGTTCGAGCAGCATTGACCAACTCCTCATCAATCTCGATTCATTTCAATATGAACAATGAACAACAATTCCCTCAATTCGATTGACTAGAATATAACAAGTACGTAATAAAAGAAAGTATTGATAATAGATCGAACTAAATACATTTCCATGTTCTACATGAACAATTTGAAAATGGAATTGAAAGAAAATTAATGGAATAGGACAGAATTTTGTTTTATTTGATTTGGCTTTACTTTATAAGATAAGTCTTTTTTTTTAAGTCTTTTATTGTTATTGTATTTATTACTGACGAGCCATAGCAATTGCACCTATCAAGGCAACTAAAAGAATTATAGAAATAAGTTCAAATGGAAGAAAAAAATCTGTTGATAAATGAATCCCAATTTGTTGACCATTGTTTATCAAATCCTGCTCTATAATCTGGTTTGATCTTGTAGTCCAAAGAATTCCGTACCATGACGTATCCAGGATAGTAGTAATTAGTGAAACAAAAATACTTGTACAAACCAGTAAAGTAACCCCATCGCCAACAGTCCAGAGGTGGAAATCATTGTAATATTCTGAACCATTCATGAACATCACAGCAAATATGATTAAGACATTTACGGCTCCCACATAAATAAGGAGCTGTGCAGCAGCTACAAAATGGGAGTTCGCTAGAATATGGAATAAGGATATACAAACAAGAACCAATCCCAACGAAAAGGCAGACAAAATAGGATTGGTAAGTAATACCACTCCTAGACCTCCTACTATAAGACCCGATCCCAAAAATACTAAAAGCAAATCATGTATTGGTCCAGGTAAATCCATTATATGTAAAATAAGAGATAAATAAGTCGAAATGTTTCATGACCTTATTGACTAGACCAGGAAAAAAGAAGTTACCCTATCTATTTCTATCTTTTTGATACGTTACGCTACGCTCCTAATTGCGTTAAACCCTAATGGAGCGGGTGGAGATTGTTGTAGATAGACTTATTAATTGAATCCCATTTATTTCTCTATCCAAAAAATGATTTCGAAATTGTATTGCTATATTGTATTGCTATTATATTAGTATATAAATTGTATTTATATTACATATATAAATATTACATATAATAATAATCTATAAATAAAAAATAATAATCTATATAATCTATAAATAGAAAATCTATAAAGTGATTTCCCCAGCACAATGAAATGACAAAAGCTTCGCTCCTTTACTTTAGACCAAAACTGAATCTTAGGAATTGGTAATTGTTTTTGAATCAAGGGGTTTACTCATGACTTTGTTTATTTGAGTAGAATTCATAATTGTGGAAATGGTGTAATCCTCAATTACTGACATTGGTAACCTACCCAAAGCAATTTGATTATAAGTCAATTCATGACGATCATAAGTAGAAAGTTCATATTCTTCAGTCATTGATAAACAGTTGGTTGGACAATACTCGACGCAGTTACCACAAAATATACAGATTCCGAAATCAATACTGTAATTAAGCAACCGTTTCTTTCGAATATCAGTTTCCAGTCTCCAATCAACAACGGGTAGATCTATAGGGCATACACGAACACATACTTCACAAGCAATGCATTTATCAAATTCAAAGTGAATTCGACCTCGGAAACGCTCAGATGTGATCAATTTTTCATAAGGATATTGAATAGTTACAGGTAAACGATTCGTGTGGGATAAGGTAATCATGAAACTTTGACCGATGTACCTTGCAGCTCGTACTGTTTGTTGACCATAATTCATGAACCCAATTACCATAGGAACCATATCATGAATATCTATAATTTTTTTTTCATGTTTCTGTCTCTTGTTTAAACGAAGTTATGAATCTAGAATATCGTATGCTTTTACAGCGAAAAGAGTTGGGAAGAAGTTGTCAATAATAGATTACCTAAAGAAATAGGTAAAAGAAATTTCCACCCAAGATTTAATAGTTGGTCTATTCTCATCCTAGGTAAAGTCCATCTTGTTGTGATAGGAATGAATAGGAACAAATAAGCTTTAGCTAATGTAATAAATATACCAATTGTCGTTCCGAAGACTCCACTCACTTCATTTATTCCAAAAAGCTCGGGAATGAATATGTATGGAAGAGAGAGATTCCAACCGCCCAAGTAAAGAACCGTTACAAATAATGAAGAAACTAGTAGATTGAGATAGGAAGCAACGTAAAATAAACCAAATTTGATACCTGAATATTCGGTTTGATAACCTGCTACTAATTCTTCCTCTGCTTCTGGTAAATCAAAAGGCAATCTCTCACATTCTGCTAGGGAAGAGATTAGAAAAACCGTAAACCCTATAGGTTGACGCCACAGATTCCACCCCCAAAAACCATATTTTGACTGCGCCTCCACTATATCAACCGTACTTGAACTGTTAGATAATTATAGTCGGTGATAACATCACTGTTACCATCGCTATTGCAGAACCGTACATGAGACTTCAGCTTCATACGGCTCCTCGATGGCCACAAATAAATCTAAGGACTGATTCGATATTATCTGGCTATGTTTGTAGGATAGATAGAATAAAGATATATCGAAGAGTCCCAAATTAGACCAATGCAATTCTGTCTGCTATAATAACAAAAAAAAGTGCTTCCGAATTGATCTCATCCTTCATAATTTTCATTTGCCTTTGTTCAGTAATAACTTAATCCTTCAATTCAATAAAATACTCGCTGTATCAATAGATTTCGACTCATATCTTTTTCTTAATCAAAAGAATTCGACATTCTATTTATTTTTTTGAATATTCATATTATTAGATTAGTATTAGTTTATAAATTATGATAGAATTCTTATTCTATCTGTATTAATATGCATAGAGAAAAGAAAGAAAACAAAATTTCTTAGTTTTTTTTTCCATTTCAATTGCATTCCATTTCTTTCGTTCCTATTCTTCGTTCTCAGAAAAGAGGCCTCTAATAAAATCAATTTAATAAATGATTAAATTAAATAAATGATTAAATAAATCAAAAATGAATATAACTAAAGGTCATAAATATAATAATCGTATAAATAAAAAATAAAGGATTACTTCGTTCCTGATAGTCATTTCTTTAATCAGTGGATAGGAGCATACTCTGGATCGGGATCATGGGGAAGTACTACTTAATCATTTCTACCAACTTAAAGCCCCATTAGGATTCCTTTTATACAGAAATATTCCTTTGGATAACTTACCTTATATACATTACTAATCCTTTGTGTACCTTGGTGTTCCTAATCGTCCACTCACTTTTGCTCGATCCCCGGTATGGTAATCCAAACAATACAATAGTAAAAACTCCATACAGTTGATCTTTTGTACCCGCTTCAAACTATGATGACTAATCAACCAATCTTTGGGTAAACAGTTTCAACTGTTTTTACTTCTGCTTAACTCTTGTACCTAGGGAATGAGACTCAATCTTTTTACTGCCAATTTCTAAGCTGTTTTGTTTCACTCATATAACTATCTGGTTTAGTTCATCGTTCCGAATGATGAATAAAAAAAAAAAGATATTTATTCAATACATTCAACTTATTTCCTAGAAAGAAAATGAAAAAAATAGGTCAAAAAAGTGTATGTCCCAACGAATCGCACGTAGAGATATTGATAACACACATGGAGTTAATGGTATTTCATAACTAATTGATTGAGCAGCAGCTCGGAGACCACCTAAAAAGGAATATTTATTATTCGATCCATATCCTGACATAAGAAGTCCAATAGGAGCAATACTTGAAATGGCAATCCATAAAAAAACACCTATACTGAGATCGTCTAAAACAACGCGATAGCCAAAAGGAATTACTGAATAACTTATTAAAATTGATATGACCGCTATCGATGGTCCGATACTGAATAAACGAATATCCCCTCTAGATGGGAGAAGATCCTCTTTGAAAAGTAGTTTGGTCCCATCCGCTAGAGCTTGAAGAATTCCCAAAGGGCCGGCGTATTCGGGTCCAATACGTTGTTGTACCCCTGCGGATATTTGCCTTTCTAACCACACAATTACTAATACCCCTATTATGATTCCCAATACGGGAGTAAAAATAGGGACAAGCAACCATATGAGCCCATAAACCTCTTTTAAGGATTCCGATCTGAAAAAAGAATTGATAGCTTGTACTTCTGTCGTATCTATTATCATTTCACCGATCAACTTCTCCCATAATGATATCTATACTACCTAGTATCGTCATAATATCAGCCAATTTCATTCTTTTAACTAGCTGAGGAAGAATTTGCAAATTGATAAATCCCGGCGGACGAATTTTCCATCTCCATGGAAAAACACTCTGATCCCCTATCAGAAAAATTCCCAATTCCCCTTTTGGGGCTTCCACTCTCACATAAAGTTCTTGTTTCGACAATTCAAAAGTGGGTGAAGGTTTTTTACTAATGAATCTATATTCAAAATCATTCCATTCGGAATCCCTTGCTCTATCCAAGCGGCGGACTTCTAAATTTTCATAGGGTCCTCCCGGAATTCCTTCCAGAGCTTGTTGAATTATCTTTATGGATTCTGTCATTTCACTGATTCGGACTAAATAACGAGCTAATGAATCTCCTTCTTTTTGCCATTGTACTTCCCAATCTAATTCGTCGTAACACTCATAATTATCAACTTTACGAAGATCCCATTGAATTCCGGAAGCTCGTAACATTGGTCCCGATAAACCCCAATTTATTGCTTCCTCTCCACCAATAATGCCCACTCCTTCAACTCGTTCCAAAAAAATAGGATTCCGGGTAATAAGCTTTTGATATTCAGTAACCCCTGTTAAAAAATAATCGCAGAAATCAAAACATTTATCGATCCAGCCATAAGGTAGATCAGCGGCTACTCCTCCGATACGGAAATAATTATGCATCATTCGCATACCTGTGGCAGCTTCGAATAGATCATATATCAATTCTCTCTCTCTGAAAATATAGAAGAAGGGAGTCTGTGCACCAATATCCGCCATAAAGGGGCCAAGCCATAACAAATGAGAAGCTATACGGCTCAGTTCCAGCATAATTACTCTAATATAGCTGGCTCTTTTAGGTACTTGAATATTCCCCAAGAGTTCTGGTGCATTTACCGTTATTGCCTCTGTAAACATAGTAGCTAAATAATCCCAACGTGTTACATAAGGCAGATATTGTATAATTGTTCGATTTTCCGCAATTTTTTCCATTCCTCTGTGTAAATAACCTAATATGGGTTCACAGTCAATAACATCTTCACCATCTAGAGTAACGATGAGTCGAAGAACACCATGCATTGATGGGTGATGCGGACCCATATTGACTATCATGAAGTCTTTTCTTGTAGCAGGTACAGGCATATTTTTTTTCCCCGATTCATTATTACATGAATTCCTGAAAACGATATGAAGTTCATCCAAATTTATTTCAAATCGAATAAATCAAATAATCCAAAAAATTAAATATTCAAATTAGCTTAACGAGTTTTGGGCTTCCGAATATCCAACTGACCAATTAATTCTTTATAACGTACTTTATTTTTCTTTGACAAATAAGCCAGCAGCCGTTGACGTTTTCCCAGAATTTTCCGTAGACCTCTCTGAGATAAATAGTCTTTTCTGTGCAATTCCAAATGTGAAGTAAGTCTCCGTATTTTATTAGTGAAACTGAATACTTGAAATTCAACAGAACCCTTATTTTCTTCTTTTTCTTCTTGCGAAATAACTGAGATGAATGAATTTTTTACCATAATAAAGAATTCTTCTCCCCTTTTTCTTTTTTTTTTTTTTGAAAAGATATGGATTTTACCGATCAGTAATAATAATAGAATGCCGGCCTTTTTAATTTGGTATACCCCAAAATATGGATTTATTCATATACTTAGACTTACTGCTTTTTTTTTTCAAATTGAATTAATCCACAATCAATCCCATTTGCAATTGGTTTTGGATATGGATACAAAAGACAAAAGGATAGTGCATTTCTGCACCTACAAAAAAGAAAAATTTGGACTTAACTTAAGATAAGAGGATTCTGCCCAGTCATTCCTAGATCTATTAAGTGATAAGATAGGTCATTAAATCAGTATCATGTACCAGAATGTAATATAACATAACAAACAAAGGTGTGTGTACATCCGTTTGCCGATTAGATATGGTATCTAATCGGGCACGTGATTCATGGGAAATGTACCATCACCGAATTTTCAATCGTGGATACATATGTATCCTTGACATACTGAAACGACTACCATTATTGGTATCAAACCAATAGCGATTCATACAAGCTAAATCTTCTAATCGATAATTTGGCCAAAGATATAATTTGAACTTACGGAATGTATTTCTATCTGTATCTATATCAAGATGCTTGCTTTCATCCAAAAATTGACCGCAATTCCCTTCATTGTTCCCAGTGCGAAATACTAGATTTTTAAGCACAACATTAACTTTCTCCGAATTGAAACAAATTCGAATTCTCAATTCTCTACGACGTCTAGGAGATGAAATATTTTCAGGAACAAGCAAATCATAATGATTTTCGTCTCGATTCCCAATCACCTTTTCATATCGTGAAATGGATTCATCAAGACCATTTTTATCAACATTTCTTTTTTCTCGGTATTTTCTATTAGTTTGAGTTTGGTGCTTACTCTTATGCACTAGTGAAATAGCGATAGTTTGATACATAATAAACTGTCCATCCCATTTTATAGACAGACGAACCGGCTCAATAATCAAGATTCCTTTTGTTATCAAGTTTTTAAGAGTTAGATCTTTCTGAATCAGCATTACATCCAGACTCATTTCTTCTCTTTGAATAGAAGATATAGCAATTTCCTTTGGATTTATCAGTCTAAGCAGGAGACAATATACCTTGATATTATTGATTATTCTTGGATTCAAAGGATCATCCCACCTCAATTGAAAAAGAAAATATCTTCTCAGGAATAAATCTAGTTCTGCTGCTGTGTTTCTCTTAGATTGTTTTTTCTTTCTAGTGTCTGATCCCTCATAATCTTCTTTAACATCTTTTTGTTGGTTTGATATATCTGATCCAAGATTCCCTTGGTTTTGTGCGTCTGATCCCCGATCCTCTTGGCCTTGAACTGACTGCTGTTTCTCTTTTTGGTTTCTATTCTCGAATTCAAGAGATTTTTTTTGATTCGATGATATACGAAGATCCTTTTTTTTCGTTCTGTTGATATTTTGCCTTTCACTAACGTTTTCATTTCCATTAAAATTAAAAAGAAGTAAATTTATTGGTATGATCCATGGTTGAATTTTATATGCATCATAAAGTAACACAAATCCTGGGAAAAACCAAAGTTGCAGATTGGATATGTGACAATTGAATATTTTTTCATTCATTCCCATCCAGTCAAAAGGGCTTTGTTTTTGATTTGCTGAATTTCTTTTTTTATGACTCGCGAGATAAACAAGATCTTTCTTATCCATCTTGTCAATTATTTGAAAATTATCAATTATTTGATAATAATTAGCCCCACTCTTAGTATTTTTATTAATGTTGGCCTCGGTATCCATACCGCTCCAGCCCTCAATATCGCTTTTTTTTCTAAGACAAAAATTCAGAATTCTCAAATCAAAATATTTTCTATCTGTATTTTTATCCGCCTCCATAATAGAATCTTCTCTTAGATAATCACTAAGAGCTACACCTCCCGGCACATAAAAAAGTTCGGGATTATATGTGTTGTAATTATAGGGAATCCCTCGGACTTCGTTTCCTTGTAATGGTGATCCATAAAGATACGAGTCCTTATTATCCGCATAATTCATATATTTATGTGATAAAAGATCATATCTGTAGTTTTTTTTGAATTTTGCTTTTTGACTCGGCAATGAATCCACTACATAATCATTTTTTTTTTGGTAATGAATTAATTGGTCTTTTTCATATGAATCAAAATGGGTTGAGTCTTTATTTTGAACCAGACAACTTTGATTGACTCTATTTCGCCATTTTTGCGGTACTAATCTAGACCATCTAGTCGGAGATAAATCGTGTTGATAGTGATAATGACCTCTTAACCAGCTTTTCCAGTCACTCATTCCAAACTTGTGAAGTTTCTTATGCCTTAATTCGGAATGAAATATCTCCTGTGTTACAAAACAATCCCTTATTTTATTATATTTAAGAAAAAGGGATGTTCCTTGATATTGAAGGACGGATTTCAAATGATACAAGTTAATAACTTGGGTTTGTGATATTTTGTAAAATACATATGCCTGTGACAAAGAAGATAGATCACAAAAAGTCTGTGAATTCTTATTATTAATATTAGAAAGCGACTTTTGAATAGTCGAAATAAAATGAATTGTATTTGGATTTGTTTCATCAATTCCTTCTTGATTTGTTTCATCATTGTAATTGTATTTATCAGTAATTTTTTTTGATTCAAGGAAAGGTTGTACATTGATCCTTGTAATATTTATGATATATAAAAGGGTATCCGAGTAGATTTTTTCAATAACAATAAGAAATTGCATAAAATAATGCCATTTACGTATGAATCGGGCACTTCCTCTTTTTAATATCTGCCAAATATTTTTTGGCGATTCGATTTTTATATCATCCAAATTTGTCTTGTTAGGACTAATGTTTATATCTAGAGTTAGTAAGATTTTTTTCCTGTCTTTTGTGATTTTTTCGATTTGATTTCTGATTGTATTTGTCCTATCAGCCAGATCTGTTATTTTTTTTTCTGTCAGTGAATAATTTTTCCAATTCATGGATCTAATTCGAATGGAAGATTCATGAATAATCTGATTACTTATTATCCAATTTTTTCCATTTTCATTTTTCTTTTTTTGACTGGATTCAGATACTTCTCTCAGTCCAAATAATAGAATTGGGTTTCTTTTTGAAAGATCTTTCATGATTCTTTTTATAAATCGAATCACTTGGATAACCCATCTTGTTTTTTCTTTTGAGACCTTTAGAAACCATTTTGTTCTTTCTTTTAGAATTCTTAGGGCTAGAAAACATTTCTTTTTCACTTTTCTAAGTTTTTTTTCAAATTCTTTACAAATAGGTTCAAAAAAGGAAGGTTGTTTTCGGGGAGAACCAAAAGGCTGGTCAGCTTCCATTCCCCAAACTGTTAAAAAACAAAAATTCGCTTTTTTTCCTTTCTTCTTTATTGGCTCTCTATGATAGGATCGTAGTTTAGATTTGTGCCAAGGTTTCAGACGGAAAGGAAATAGGATCTTTAT